TTTCTTTCAAATTCATTAAAATTTCATGTACGGATTCTTCAATACCTACTATGGTAGAATATTCATGTGGTATTTTTTCAGATTTTGCGCGTGTGATACATGTTCCTTCTATTTCTCCAAGCAAAGCCCTTCGCATTGCAATGCCTATTGTATCGGCTTGACCTTTCATAAGCGGAGACAGAATAAAACGTCCATAATAAAGACGCTTACTGTCTGCTCTTGATTCAACGCACTTCCACTGTAGTGTCCGAGTCGATACTGCTACTTCATCTCGAAGCATAGTAATATTATTTGATCAGATCATTGAATCATTTATTTCTCTTGAAATCCGTTCAATTATTATTTCTATACACGCCTTTTTTTAGGAGGCCTGCATCCATTATGCGGCATAGGGGTTACGTCTCTGACAAAACTTAATAGTATACCACTTCTACGAATGGCTCGTAATGCTGCATCTCTTCCAAGACCAGGACCCTTTATCATGACCTCTGCTCGCTGCATACCCTGATCTACTACTGTACGGATAGCATTTGCGGCTGCGGTTTGGGCAGCAAACGGCGTCCCTCTTCTTGTGCCTCTGAAGCCGCAAGTACCCGCCGAGGACCAAGAAACCACCCGACCCCGTATATCTGTGACCGTTACAATGGTATTGTTGAAACTTGCTTGAACATGAATAACACCTTTTGGTATTCGACGTCCATTCTTACGTGAACTAATGCGCCCATTCCTACGTGAGCCAATTCTTGGTATGGTTTTTGTCATATTTTATCATCTCATAAATATGAGTCAGAGATATACGGATATATCCATTTTATGTCAAAACAGATCCTTTGTTTGTGTATTGGGTCCATTGGAGAGTCCCTTTTAAGAAAGATTATCCCTGTCTCTGTTTATGCCTCGGGTTGGAACAAATTACGATAATTCGTCCCCGTCTACGGATCAGCCGACATTTTTCACAAATTTTGCGAACGGAGGCTCTTATTTTCATATTTGTCATTCCTTACCTTAATTAATTAAGAATCTACTCCTTGGAAGAAAATAAGTCTCTTGAAATTTTGAACCTACACTTGTATCCGCACGAGAGGAATGTTGAAAAAGCTGCTTAATTTAATCGTTCAAATCTTTGTTGCAGAGTCTGTAAATTATGCGTCCCCTGGTTAAATCATAACCAATTACTTCCATTTTTATTCTATCGTCTGCCCTTGGTAGTATAGATCTAAAATTGCGCTACGTCGTATCCTTCCTGAAAAATAACCAGGAATCATATCCTCATCATCGAAACAAACCCGAAACATAACATTGGGAAGTGATTAAGTAATTAAACCGTTATGAATCCTTTTTTGTTCTTTTTTTCCAGGTAACCCCCTTTTTCATAAAAAAATAGGAAGTTATGGATGCAATTCGGATATCAGAAAGATCACCATATATAACACAAAATTTCTCCTCCGATTCCTTCTAGTCGAGCCTCTCGGTCTGTCATTAGACCTCGAGAAGTCGAAAGAATTACAATACCCATTCCTCCTAAAATCCTAGGAATTCTTTGATGGTTGGAATAGATTCGTAGGCCGGGTCGGCTGATACGTTTTAAAACCATTCTATATGGTCCTTTTCTATTCCTTCTATGTCGCAGAGTTGAAACCAAGAAATATTTCTTGCTTACTCGATGTTTTCTCACATTTTCAATAAAGCCTTCGCGTAGAAGTATTTTAACAATGTTTTCGGTAATATTTGTAGATGCTATTCGAACCGTTCCTTTTTTATCCATGTCAGCATTTCGTATCGAAGTTATTATTTCGGCAATAGTGTCCCTACCCATGATGAACTATAATTATTCGTGCCTCCGAGTTTTTATATAATCAACATGCTCCACTTTTTCATTCATTTTTTTATTAATATTAATTAAATTATTAATTTTCATTTAAAAGGTATATGCGTGAGAATCAGTCTACTAATGAATTAATTCCACTAATTATTAATTGAATCTAATTCCAATACTCTGCTATTTCAGAGACCCTACTAGTTTTTTTCATTATTAAAAATAAAAAGGAATCATCTATCATCTATATAATTATAATTAGATTTATTTAGTATATTTATAATACTTCAGGGGCTAATGAAACTATTTTAGTAAAATTCAACTGTCTCAACTCTCGAGCGATTGCACCAAAAACTCGAGTTCCTTTTGGATTTCCTTCTTGATCAATGATAACTGCTGCATTGTCATCATATTGTATTATCATACCATTGTCACGTTTGAGTTCTTTACACGTACGTACAATTACAGCTCTGATCACTTCTGATCTTTGTAGAGGCATATTGGGAACTGCTTCTTTGATTACAGCAACAATAACGTCGCCAATATGAGCATAACGTCGATTACTAGCTCCTATAATTCGAATACACATTAATTCTCTAGCCCCGCTGTTGTCCGCTACATTTAAATAGGTCTGAGGTTGAATCATATCATTTGATTATTCTTTTTTTTTTTTCAATGCAAAGAGCGAAGAAAAAAATAAGAAATATGGTTTGTCCAGAAAGAAAATAGTGGTTTTTCATCACAGGGATCCCTTTCGTTCCACGTCCCTATTCTATTTTTTATTTATCCCGCAATAACGAATTGCGTTCTTATAGGCATTTTGGACGCAGCTATAGAAATAGCTTCTCTGGCTACAATTTCTGATACTCCACCCATTTCATAAAGTATTCGACCAGGTTTAACGACGGATACCCAATATTCGGGAGATCCTTTCCCGGAACCCATACGTGTTTCGGCAGGCCTTACTGTAACGGGTTTATCTGGAAATATACGTACCCATATTTTTCCACCACGGCGCGCATATCGTGTCATAGCTCGTCGCCCCGCCTCTATTTGTCTAGATGTGATCCAAGCGGGTTCAAGTGCCTGAAGGGCATATCCGCCGAAACAAATTCGATTGCCTCGATAAGATATTCCCTTCATTCTTCCTCTATGTTGTTTACGAAATCTAGTTCTTTTGGGGTTATAGTTGATGGTTGTTTATCAATGCATCTCTACTACAGAACCGGACATGAGAGTTTCTTCTCATCCGGCTCCTCGCGAATGGAATGATTAAATAAAAAGATATATATTTAATGAATAAATGAATACTAGATTGAATCATGGCATTTTTTGAGATGTAAGCGGTCACGTAGTAATTTTTATATCTTGCTCGTATAGTATAAAAATGCGAAAAAAAACCTTTCTATTATTATTTATATTCTACATAGAATTTATAGATATATAACTTATAGATCGATAATAAATCGATCTATAATAAACAGAATCAAATTTGCATTTTACCTTTTATTGAATTGTCCAAACGCCCAAAACTTAGCAATCCAATAAGATAAGGCTTTCGCGGGCGAATATTTGCTCTTTCAACATCCCTTCCATTCGTAGGGGTATTCTATGACCTATCAGAATAAATGGGTTGGTTCTTGGCTCGTTCCGCCATCCTACCCAATGAATCATTAAGATTTTTTTAAGGGAATCCTTCTCAGTCACAGGTTCCATCGTTCCCACCGCTTCTCAATTAATGGCCAGGCCCGAACTTTGCAATGGAGCTTCTAATAAAACTGAATCAATGTCCTCAGTCTTTATTGACTCGATGCTCTTTAGGATTTTTTCGTATGAATAAGATTCATATTTATCTATCTAATGATTCCTATTCATTATGGACGAATACAAATGCTTTATTACATTGCCTTTTATGAGATAGTTCATAGACCATACATATTGGAATCATATATCATTGCTATTCTTTTTCTTTCTTTCTCTCACCCCTCCATTTATCCATATCCCTTTGTTTTTGCTTCACAACCTTAGAATCTTATAATAAATTATGGTAATAAATAGAATCTTATAATAAAATATTATGGGTTTATTTTTCTTTTTTTCTGTAAAAAGTACTTCAAGTTGCTACAACAATATGATTGATCCGTCATACAGTGACTGGTCCCATGGATCCAGATAATATAAAGCAATGGGCTGGTTATTTTTTTTAGTTATATAGTTATTTGTTCATACTAGGGGATGGTACCTAGGTTTTCATTCTAACCCTAAATAAAAAACCAACGAGTCACACACTAAGCATAGCAATTATATGGAGTCAATCGAATTGTTATTCAACCCTATAGAATTAGAAAAAATTAATTATTATTTATTCTATAATTAGAATTTTTTTTATTGATATTGAATAAAAAAAGAAAACCCCGTTTCTTTTTTTTATTCAATTTCCAAGCCAGGTGGATGGAATAGAAAGGCAACGGAAGGAAGGGCCATTATTCCTCGCCTGCAAATATCCAAATTTTTATTCCTAATGCCCCATAGATAGTTCGAACTGTATAAGAACAATAATCAATTTTGGCTCGAATGGTTTGTAGGGGAACCCTGCCCTCTCTGATCCACTCGACACGTGCTATTTCTTTTCCGTCAATACGCCCTGCAATTTGTATTTGAATCCCTTTTGTATCCGCCTGTTCAGTTAATTCAATAGCTTTTTTCATTGCCTTTCGAAAAGAAACTCGATTCTTTAATTGTCCAGCTATAAATTCTGCAAGAATATTAGGTTGCCCATAAGGTTTTGCAACTCTTGTGATAGCAATGTTAAGTTTTCGGTTCACAGAATTAAATTCTTTTTGTACATTGCTTTGTAATTCTTCGATTCCTTGTGGGCTGCCCTCTATTAAAAATTTGGGGAATCCCATATATATTATGATCTGGATCAGATCGATTCTTTTTTGAATCTTTATCCGTGCAATTCCCTCGACACCCGAGGATATTTTCCTATTTTTTTGTACAAAATTCTTGATACAATCCTTTATTTTTTTATCTTCCTGTAGACCCTCGGAATAACTTTTTGGTTGTGCAAACCAAACAGAATGATGACTTTGGGTTGTACCAAGTCGGAATCCGAGTGGATTTATTTTTTGTCCCATAATACCTCGCTGTCTCTATAAGGCCATATCATTTCTCTATTAAT